AAATACAGACATTTGTGGATTCAATGCGAAAATTGTTATGGATTAAATTATAAGAAATTTTTGAAATCACAAATGAATATTTGTGAACACTGTGGATATCATTTGAAAATGAGCAGTTCAGATAGAATCGAACTTTTGATTGATCCAGGTACTTGGAATCCGATGGATGAAGACATGGTCCCTGTGGATCCCATTGAATTTCATTCGGAAGAGGAACCTTATAAAGATCGTATTGATTCTTATCAAAGAAAGACAGGATTAACTGAGGCTGTTCAAACAGGCACAGGTCAACTAAATGGTATTCCCGTAGCAATTGGGGTTATGGATTTTCAGTTTATGGGGGGTAGTATGGGATCCGTCGTAGGTGAGAAAATCACCCGTTTGATCGAATATGCTGCTAATCAATTTTTACCTCTTGTTCTAGTATGTGCTTCTGGAGGAGCACGTATGCAAGAAGGAAGTTTGAGCTTGATGCAAATGGCTAAAATATCTTCCGCTTTATATGATTATCAAGCAAATAAAAAGTTATTCTATGTCTCGATCCTTACATCTCCTACTACTGGTGGGGTGACAGCTAGTTTTGGTATGTTGGGGGATATCATTATTGCCGAACCCAATGCTTACATTGCATTTGCAGGTAAAAGAGTAATAGAGCAAACATTGAATAAGACAGTACCTGAAGGTTCACAAGCGGCGGAATATTTATTCCATAAGGGCTTATTTGATTCAATCGTACCGCGTAATCCTTTAAAGGGCGTTCTTAGTGAGTTATTTCAGCTCCATGCTTTCTTTCCTTTGACTCAAAATTAAATCAAGTAGAGCTTTAAATTATTCAATTTGGTTTTTTGCTCTTTTATATTTGATATTTAGAATATATTATGAATATATTATATAATATATATTTATTTATATATATTCTTTTTTTTAGTATTTTTTAGTATTTATATTTTTTTCTATTTTTCTTATTTTTATATCTAATTTGATTCTTTGATTCGAATTCTATTTATTTTATATATATTCTAATATATATTCGAAAATTTTTAGTATTAATTCTATTTATTAATTAGATTAGTATTAGAATTCTATATAGAATTCTATATGAAAATAGACTTAGTATAAGTATATATGAATTCTAGTGATTATAAAAGATCTTTATAATTATAACAATATAAAAATAAAAAAATAACAGGTACAAATATTAAATCGAGGTACCCATTCTATGACAACTTTCAGCAACTTACCCTCTATTTTTGTGCCCTTAGTGGGCCTAGTATTTCCGGCAATTGCAATGGCTTCTTTATTTCTTCATGTTCAAAAAAACAAGATTTTTTAGATACGGGCAGTAGGGACAAATCTCATCTATTTTTTTAGATCTAGAAGCAATTCGATGAATTACTCCTAAAGGTTTACATCAGAATAGTGCTAGTTGATGAGAGTTACTTCGGAAACAAGGAAAAGTAAAGTCAAATTCATTTGGTTGGGTTATTTTCCCAATTCCAATAAAATACAACTGGATCTAATATGGGTTGGCGATCAGAACGTATATGGATAGAACTTATAACGGGGTCTCGAAAAACAAGTAATTTCTGCTGGGCCTTTATCCTTTTTTTAGGTTCATTAGGGTTCTTATTGGTTGGAACTTCGAGTTATCTTGGTAGGAATTTGCTATCTTTATTTCCGTCTCAGCAAATTCTTTTTTTTCCACAAGGGATCGTGATGTCTTTCTATGGAATCGCTGGTCTCTTTATTAGCTCCTATTTGTGGTGTACAATTTCGTGGAATGTAGGTAGTGGTTATGATCGATTCGATAGAAAAGAGCGAATAGTGTGTATTTTTCGTTGGGGATTTCCTGGAAAAAATCGTCGTATCTTTTTCCGATTCCTTATGAAAGACATTCAGTCCATCAGAATAGAAGTTAAAGAGGGTATTTATACTCGTCGTGTCCTTTATATGGAAATCAGAGGACAGGGGGTCATTCCCTTGACTCGTACTGACGAGAATTTGACTCCACGAGAAATTGAACAAAAAGCGGCGGAATTGGCCTATTTCTTGCGTGTACCAATTGAAGTATTTTGAAAAAAAAAATGAACTGAAAAATGAATGCTTTCTTAAAAAAAAACGGACAAAATTCAAGAATTTTTTTTTTTCGAAATATTTGATATTTTGTATTTTGATAGAAAGGGCGTTCTTTCGTTTCGAAATCCGACTAATATTCATTACTTGAAGTGCTCTTTCATGCATTCATCGAAAGGGGCAATTGCTTCGAATTTTAGCAATTGAGATCTTTGGAAACAATATTTTTTTTTTCTTCATTCGAATTGGAAGTAGACTCTTTTTTTTCTTATTCTATTTGTGTATTCTTTCTAAATTCAAGAACTAACTCCCGAATTGCAAATAAAAAAAACGTGAGAATAGATTTATAGGCTCTATGACTTGTAATAGAACTTATGCTTGATAGAAATATTCTTATCATATAGAGTTGACGAATGAGGTGAAGCTGAGTTCATTAAAGACGAAAAATGGCAAAAAAGAAAGCATTCATTCCCCTTCTATATCTTACATCTATAGTCTTTTTGCCCTGGTGGATCTCTTTCTCATTTAAGAAAAATATGGAAGCTTGGGTTACTAATTGGTCGAATACTAGACAATCCGAAATTTTCTTGAATGATATTGATATTCAAGAAAAGAGTATTCTAAAAGAATTCATAGAATTAGAGGAACTCTTCCTCTTGGATGAAATGATAAAGGAATACCCGGAAACACGTCTACAAAACCTTCGTATCGGAATCTACAAAGAAACGATCCAATTGATCAAGACGCACAACGAAGATCGTATCCATACGATTTTGCACTTCTCGACAAATATAATCTGTTTCGTTATTTTAAGTGGTTATTCTATTCTAGGTAATCAAGAACTTATTATTCTTAACTCTTGGGTTCAAGAATTCCTATATAACTTAAGCGACACAATAAAAGCTTTTTCTATTCTTTTATTAACTGATTTATGTATAGGATTCCATTCTACCCATGGTTGGGAACTAATGATTGGTTCTGTCTATAAAGATTTTGGATTTGCTCATAATGATCAAATTATATCCGGTCTTGTTTCCACTTTTCCAGTCATTCTAGATACAATTTTTAAATATTGGATTTTCCGTTATTTAAATCGTGTATCTCCGTCACTTGTAGTGATTTATCATTCAATGAATGACTGAAAAAATGATCCACTGATCCAATTATAAAGTTTGTTATTTTGTACAAAAACCAAACATTCAAAAATTGACTTATTCTTTTCTTTTTCTTTCTACCCATCCAGGGGATTCCTCCTATATTCCAGTAAAATTTTTTCAGTACATAGCAGAATCATGGATAGGGAACTATACTAGTGACCGACCTAATCTTATTGTAGAACTTTTCAGGATCAATGATTGGACCATGCAAACTAGAAATGCCTTTTCTTGGATAAAGGAAGAGATTACTCGATCCATTTCCGTATCGCTCATGATATATATAATAACTCGAGCACCCATTTCAAATGCATATCCCATTTTTGCACAGCAGGGTTATGAAAATCCGCGAGAAGCTACTGGCCGTATTGTATGTGCCAATTGCCATTTAGCTAATAAGCCCGTGGATATCGAGGTTCCACAAGCGGTACTTCCTGATACTGTATTTGAAGCAGTTGTTCGAATTCCTTATGATAGGCAAGTGAAACAAGTTCTTGCTAATGGTAAAAAGGGGGCTTTGAATGTGGGGGCTGTTCTTATTTTACCGGAGGGGTTTGAATTGGCTCCCCCCGATCGTATCTCGCCTGAGATTAAAGAAAAGATAGGTAATCTGTCTTTTCAAAGCTATCGTCCCACTAAAAAAAATATTCTTGTGGTAGGCCCTGTTCCTGGTCAGAAATATAATGAAATCACCTTTCCTATTCTTTCCCCCGATCCCGCTACTAAGAGAGATGTTCACTTCTTAAAATATCCCATATACGTAGGCGGGAACAGGGGAAGGGGGCAGATTTATCCCGACGGGAGCAAGAGTAATAATAATGTTTATAATGCTACAGCAGCAGGTATAGTAAACAAAATCATACGAAAAGAAAAGGGGGGATATGAAATAACTATAGTAGATGCATCGGATGGCCGCGAAGTGATTGATATTATACCTCCAGGACCAGAACTTCTTGTTTCAGAGGGTGAATCTATCAAACTTGATCAACCATTAACGAGTAATCCCAATGTGGGCGGATTTGGTCAGGGGGATGTGGAAATAGTACTTCAAGATCCGTTACGTGTCCAAGGTCTCTTGTTCTTCTTGGCATCTGTTATTTTGGCACAAATATTTTTGGTTCTTAAAAAGAAACAGTTTGAGAAGGTTCAATTGTCTGAAATGAATTTCTAGGTCCGCGGATTTATCAACATATTAAGTTCGTAAAAATAACTAAATTCTTGTTGATAATTATGTAATTCTGTATAATCAAAAAATTCTGAAAAGCCCTTTTCTTGTTTCTATTCTTTTTCTACCATATTTAGAGAATTCACCGTAGTACTAGTCAGTCATAGTATGTATATTGTGAAGAAGACTATTTGACTTTACCTATTCTTTGTTTCTTTTTTTTTTCAACCCCAATAAATTGGAGCGCTATAGCGCTATAATTATGTCACTGTTTTCGGATTTATCGGATTTCAATGTTATAGAATATAAATATATTCAATTAATAGTTTTTCTATTTTAATATAAGAAAATTCGATTCTATTTTAATATAAGAAAATTCGACTAGATACTAAACATAAGATAAATAAGCGGAGAATATTAAGCACAGTATAAATAGAAATTGGAAAAACGGGATTCTAGGAGGGATTATTTGTCTTCCTAGAGTCCTTCTTGTTTGTGTCGAAATATTCTCCGAAATATTAATATAATAATGCCTATTGATCCCGTTCGTCAAAGAATCCTATTCTTTTCTTAGTTTCTATTTTTTCCGAGTTTTTATTAGAACCTTT